GAAAAAATCACTCGTTTGATCGAGTATGCTACTAATCGATCTCTACCTGTTATTATTGTGTGTGCTTCCGGAGGAGCACGTATGCAAGAAGGAAGTTTGAGCTTGATGCAAATGGCTAAAATATCTTCTGCTTCATATAATTATCAGTCAAATAAAAAGTTATTCTATGTATCAATCCTTACATCCCCTACAACTGGTGGAGTAACGGCCAGTTTTGGTATGTTGGGAGATGTCATTATTGCTGAACCTAACGCGTACATTGCTTTCGCAGGTAAAAGAGTAATTGAACAAACATTGAATAAAACAGTACCCGACGGTTCACAAGCAGCTGAGTATTTATTCCATAAGGGCTTATTCGACCCAATCATACCGCGTAATCTTTTAAAAGGCGTTCTGAGTGAGTTATTTCAGCTACACGGTTTTTTTCCTTTGAAAAATAGATATATATAATATAGAAATAAAACGAAAATATTAAAATCTAGAAAAAATAGAAGTGATTTCTACGCCTTGCCTACCAAGAACTTCCATTTTTTATTAGAAATCTAATCCCTTTTTGTTGGGTTGAATTCGTTTAGTTAGAGTCGCGAACTTATAATAAACTCTTTATCTTTAATAAAAAAAAAATTTAATAATAAAAAAAAACTCTTTATTTTATTAGTAAGATAGAAAGAAAGGACGGGAGAATTCATAAAATTTCGTAAACTTAAAGTGGGTTGTCATACATATTCGTGTAGAAAGATGAATAGGTACACTAAATTTTCATTTAGTTCTCATTCCTTGCACTTATTAAGTACTTAATATTATTTATCTTAATATTATTAATTATAATATAATAGATATACTTATGATATCTTTATATTTATAATAGATACAAATATTAAATTGAGGTACCCGTTCTATGACAGATCTTTACTTACCTTCTTTTTTTGTCCCTTTAGTAGGCCTAGTATTTCCGGCGATTGCAATGGCTTCTTTATTTCTTCATGTACAAAAAAATAAGATTGTCTAGACCTGATGGAGCCAACCAGATATTTTTTTTTGGTACAGATATTTGTTTAGTGTAATGCGGTATGATATGTGCCTTTTTTCCGAATACAAATGAAAGAACTGTTATGCATGCGGATACATGATATCCGTATAAATCCATGTATATACGGGTTATAAAAACGATCGGAAAATATTTTTATAATAGAAAGTCAATGTATCTAACCAATTACTCCTAAGGGTTCATATCGGAATAGTTTTAGTTGATGAAAGTTACTTTGGCATCAAGAAAAGTAAAGTCAATTTTTTTTTCTGAATTCCAATCGAATGCAATCAATCGGATCTAGTATAGTATGAACTGGCGATCAGAACATATATGGATAGAACTTATAACAGGGTCTCGAAAAGCAAGTAATTTTTTCTGGGCCTTTATTCTTTTTTTAGGTTCACTAGGATTTTTAGTGGTTGGAATTTCTAGTTATCTTGGTAGGAATCTGATACCTGGATTTCCTTCTCAACAAATTATTTTTTTTCCACAAGGGATCGTGATGTCGTTCTATGGGATCGCGGGTTTATTCATTAGTTCCTATTTGTGGTGCACAATATCGTGGAATGTAGGTAGTGGTTATGATCGATTCGATAGAAAAGCAGGAATAATGTGTATTTTTCGTTGGGGATTCCCCGGAATAAATCGTCGCATTTTCCTTCGCTTCTTTATGAAAGATATCCAATCAATCAGAATGGAGGTTAAAGAGGGTCTTTTTCCTCGTCGTATTCTTTATATGGAAATCAGAGGCCAAGGAACCATCCCCTTGACTCGTACTGATGAGAATTTGACTCCACGAGAAATTGAACAAAAAGCTACCGAATTGGCCTATTTCCTGCGCGTACCAATTGAAGTTTTTTGAATTTTTATCAAAAGGAACAAATTCGTTCGGATTTATCCAATTGGGATATTCGGAAATCCCATTTACTTAGAATTTACTTATTCTATTATAAATATATATATATTTCATTCGAAACGGGATCCTTAATTCTATTTCTATATTCTTTTTTCTAGATCTAAGGACTACATTTTTACAAAAAACTGGGAATAGATCCATAGGTTCGATACCTTGTTATAGAACTCGTGCTTTAGAAAAATATAAGATCAGATAAAGTTGACAAATGAAGCAGTTCATTAACAATTCACAGAAAAAAAAAATGAAAAAAAAGAAAGCATTGGCTTCCCTCGCGTATCTTGCATCTATAATATTTTTGCCCTGGTGGATCTCTCTCTCATTTCAAAAAAGTCTGGAACCTTGGATTATTCATTGGTGGAATACTAGGCAATCCGAAAATTTTTTGAATGATATTCAAGAGAAAAATGTCTTAGAAAAATTCCTAGAATTAGAAGAACTATTCTTGTTGGATGAAATGATAAAAGAATACCCAGAGACACATATAAAAAAGCTTAGTATAGGAATACACAAAGAAACGATACAATTGGTCAAAATACATAATGAATATCATCTCCATATCATTTTGCATTTGTCGACAAATATAATCTGTTTTACTATTCTAAGTGGTTATTTTATTCTGGGTAATGAAGAACTTGTTATTCTGAATTCTTGGATTCAGGAATTCTTCTATAACTTAAGTGACACAATAAAAGCTTTTTCTATTCTTTTAGTTACTGATTTATGGATTGGATTTCACTCAACCCATGGTTGGGAACTAATGATTGGTTCGATCTACAATGATTTTGGATTGGCTCATAATGAGCAAATTATATCTGGTCTTGTTTCCACTTTTCCAGTTATTCTAGATACAATTGTGAAATATTGGATCTTCCGTTTTTTAAATCGCGTATCTCCTTCGCTTGTAGTCATTTATCATTCAATGAATGAATGATAAACTTATTTGATTTCCTGATATCAATCAAAAAGTTTTTTCACGTAAAAAAAGGGCATTTTTTTTTTTCTCATCCTTTATACTTTTCAAGGCCTTCGTCCTGTTTTCGTCGAATTTTTTCAGTACAATGGCAGACTCGTGGATAGGGAACTATACTAGCTACCTATCGAATTTATTGTAGAAATTCCGGGATCAATGATTGGATCATGCAAAATAGAAATACTTTTTCTTGGGTAAAGGAACAGATGACTCAATTTATTTCTGTATTGATCATGATATATGTAATAACTCGAGCATCTATTTCAAATGCGTATCCCATTTTTGCGCAGAAAAGTTATGAAAATCCACGAGAAGCAACCGGGCGAATTGTATGCGCCAATTGCCATTTAGCTAATAAGCCTGTGGATATTGAAGTTCCGCAAGCTGTACTTCCTGATACTGTATTTGAAGCAGTTGTTCGAATTCCTTATGATATGCAAGTGAAACAAGTCCTTGCTAATGGTAAAAAAGGATCTTTGAACGTGGGGGCTGTTCTTATTTTACCCGAGGGATTCGAATTAGCCCCCACTGATCGTATTTCTCCCGAGGTGAAAGAAAAGATAGGAAATCTGTCTTTTCTGAGTTATCGTCCTAATAAAAGAAATATTCTTGTGATAGGTCCTGTTCCAGGTCAAAAATATAGTGAAATCGTCTTTCCCATTCTTTCCCCCGACCCTGCTACAAAGAAAGACGTTAACTTCTTAAAATATCCTATATATGTAGGTGGGAACAGGGGAAGGGGTCAGATTTATCCTGATGGGAGCAAGAGTAACAATACAGTCTATAATGCTACATCCGCGGGTATAGTAAGCAAAATAGTACGTAAAGAAAAGGGGGGATATGAAATAACCATAGTTGATGCATCGGATGGTCACCAAGCGGTTGATATTATACCTCCAGGGCCAGAACTTCTTGTTTCAGAGGGTGAATCTATCAAGCTTGATCAACCATTAACAAGCAATCCTAATGTAGGGGGGTTTGGTCAGGGAGATGCAGAAATAGTGCTTCAAGATCCATTACGCGTCCAAGGCCTTTTGTTCTTCTTGGCATCTGTTATTTTGGCACAAATTTTTTTGGTTCTTAAAAAGAAACAGTTTGAAAAGGTTCAATTATATGAAATGAATTTCTAGATCCAGAAATTCCTTACCATCAAGTTGATAAAAAGCGCCGAATTCTTGTTGATCAAAAAAATGAAATATGTATTTCTGTAAACTTCCTTAAACCTACTTTGCTTTGTTTTTTGTTTCTAGTATTTTTGCGAGATCTATGGAATTCATTACTTGTATTCCATTTTTAGTACTAGGCACTAGCCAATAGGTATACAAAAACAAAGGAAGAAGATACAAGACAAGGACTGGATAAATGAAATGAAAGGAACAGGTACCTCTAGGAAGGATTATAAGTCTTCCTAATCTTCTAGTCGACACAAGAAAAGGTAGAACTTCTTTTTCTTGTGTCGTCTTGTATCGAAATAATAATGCTTTTTCTCTTATTCACCAAAGATTAATATTTTTTCTGTTCCGGATATATCGGAAATCTTCTGTTTAGATTCATACATTCATTATTTTAAATAAATAAAAAAATAAGAAATAAGAAGTAGTAGACAAACAAAAAGTTTTAGAGGGGAGTCATTCATTGAGTAAATGGAGCTTCTTCTTCTATTATTCAATTAACTTCCACTTTTAATTTATATTATTTATTTTTCAATATTACTAAAAATTTACTTGTTTGGTTGAAAAGCGGCGCGGATTATAATCTATTTTTACGCATACCTAAATGCTTTTTTTTTTATCTTTTTATTCTATTTTATATACAATAAGTTTTTATTTGTTTACTATAAGAAATGTAGAAATGATTTGCAGAATATCTCATCCGTTTAAATTATCCATATGATATTGGATTACCCCCAAAATAGATTGATTCCTTCTTTCTTGTTGCTTCGTAAGATAAGAGTTAATGAGCGCCAGAGCCTCTATTATATATAAATCAATGAATAGAAAAAGCTTCTATTCCATTGTGCAAAAACATCAGTTGATTAGATAATTTTTCAATTTGTATGTTATGGAATAGACCACAGTCTCCTG